TCCATGGAGGGTCATCATTAATTAGTTTTCGAAAGAGTCTTTTTTTTAGCTTAGACTTAGCCCAAGGTATGGGTGGCTCAAGATAATCTACTTAGGGAACATAAATATACAAATACCATATAAGGTAATAGAATATTAGAGAATTGAAAAAGGGGGGGATTGGTTAGGCGCTAAAGGGGTCGAATTAGGTATACGTAATCTAATGGCTATAAGTCAACTCTTGTAGATGTTTCGAAGAATGATTCTAGAATCCAATTGAATCGAAGATAGAATAGTTGGTTTACGTTGTGGAAGAAACACATGTATATTTGATATTAGATATTGACTAGTTATATATGAACCAATATTTCATTTGCCCTACTTGAATTTCGATGAGGATACCAAGAAAAATCCTTCTCTTTCATTTATGATTGTGAATTGAATAAATAAACAGATAAAATCAAGAAAGAACTTGAAGAATTCAAAGAAAAGAATCGTTAGAAAGAAGGAAATGGAAAAACTCAAGTTGTATGGATTCAGAAAGATTCCACTAATAGGAAAAGATGAAGTCTTTCTGATGATCTGATGGTTCAATAATATTATTTTAATGCGGAGTTCTTAGTTACTTCGACTGGATGAATCTTAGCGATAGAATAATGAAGTCATAATTCATTGGTCGATTGTATCATTAACTATTTTTTTTTTTATTTTTTTTTTTTTTTGCGAGGAACTTATTATGAATCCATTGATTTCTGCCGCTTCCGTTATTGCTGCTGGATTGGCTGTAGGGCTTGCTTCTATTGGACCTGGAATTGGTCAAGGTACTGCTGCGGGCCAAGCTGTAGAAGGTATTGCGAGACAGCCCGAGGCAGAGGGAAAAATACGAGGTACTTTATTGCTTAGTCTGGCTTTTATGGAAGCTTTAACAATTTATGGACTGGTTGTAGCATTAGCGCTTTTATTTGCGAATCCTTTTGTTTAATTTGAGAAATCTGAAAAATACGTATTTTTTTATTTCCTTGAACTTGTCACTTCCTTTTTCGCATTATATCAAGATTTCGCTTCTACAATTACTTATTCGTTAGTTAAGAAAATAACCCATGGGAAGATTTGAGGATGCGGAATTGACGTTACCGACTCGCTTTCTTCCCCTTCTTAGTTCAACGGAAACCCCTTTATTAGTTTAAGAAGTGTTGCAATAAACGAGGTATTTCTGACATAAAACCGAGTACCTAATTCTATTCGAATGAGTATTATTCTTATCGGAAATCCCAATTGAAAAAAGAAAATCCATTTCGAAATTGGAAAGAAGTGAAGTAATACAACAAAGAATTCTGTTCGATAGTCTATCTATAAGAGGAGATCATATGAAAAACGTAACCGATTCTTTCGTTTCCTTAGGTTACTGGCCATCCGCCGGAAGTTTCGGGTTTAATACCGATATTTTAGCGACAAATCTAATAAATCTAAGTGTAGTGATTGGTGTATTGATCTTTTTTGGAAAGGGAGTGTGTGCGAGTTGTTTATTTCAAGAATAGGCTGGAGTTAACCAACTACACCCCTTTTCCTTATAACTAGGAAAAAAGGTGCATGATCTCGCGAATTACTTCTGAATAAATTAAGAAATCATATGTAAGAACCATAGCATTTCGTGATTCGTTGGTAAATAAACTTTGATTCTCTATCAACCAATAATATAATGTAGGACCATTAACATGGTTAAAGCGAAACTGTTTGAAGTCCAGACATAGCATGGTACTCTTTCTACCACTATACCATGTTCGAAATGGTTTGAAATTGAAATTTCAAAGGAATAGTTAGAAATTGTTCGATATAGAACACTCATGTCGATAAAATTATTTGAACCTTTTATTGGAAAAGGAAAAATGTTCATCCTTTCTTATAAAATTAAATACCAAATGTTGACTTGATGACCTATGTATAAAGTAAGAAATCTTTTTTTGGATTTGAAGAAAAAAAACAACTTTGCTGACAATTACATATTTTTTGTTTGGTCAGAAGAGTCCTCCGAATATTTTGGTCTTGGATTAATGATTCGTTTCAATTTTTTTGGAATATGAACAGAAAATATGAACAGAAAAGAGAGGGTAGGTTCATTACATTCAAAAAAAGATCTTGAAATTTACTATAAACCATAAAATAAATAATTCAAAATAATTGAAGTAATTGAACGTGAGAGCCAAATGAATCGAAAGATTCAAGTTTGGTTCGGGAAGAGATCATGAAAGGTTTGAAATAAATGGAAAGATAATCTACTTTCATTAAGTGATTTATTAGATAATCGAAAACAGAGGATCTTGAATACTATTCGAAATTCAGAAGAACTGCGTGGAAGAGCCATTGAACAGCTGGAAAAAGCCCGGGCTCGTTTACGGAAAGTAAAAATGGAAGCAGATCAGTTTAAAGTGAATGGATATTCTGAAATAGAGCAAGACAAATGGAATTTGATTAATTCAACTTATAAAACTTTAGAACAATCAGAAAATTACAAAAACGAAAC